AAGGGGGTATTTTTTTTACCACTGTAATTTTGAAAATGAACATTTAAATGTCCTTCAAAAGTAAGTAAATAAATTCGAAACATATAAAATGCGGTTAATCCCGCAGTAAACCAAGGTATTATTGCGAAAATTGGTGAATACAACCAAGTATCATTAAGAATTTCATCTTTGGACCAAAAACAAGCAAGAGGCGGAATACCACAAAGAGAAAGTGTACCTACTAAAAAGGCTTTTTTGGTAATTGGAACATGCTTTGTTAAACCTCCCATAAAAACCATATTCTGACTTTTATTTGGAGAATATCCAACAAGAGTTTCCATTGAATGAATAACGGATCCGGATCCTAAAAACAACAATGCTTTCGAATAAGCATGAGTAATCAAATGAAATAAAGCACTTCGATAAGACCCCATACCTAGAGCTAACATCATATAACCTAATTGAGACATTGTGGAATAGGCTAAACCTCTCTTAATGTCTTTTTGAGCTAGGGCAAAAGTAGCTCCGAATAATATTGTTATTATTCCTACCAAAGAGATTAAATTCATTATGTGAGGGATGACTATGAAAAGAGGAATAAGCCGAGCTACAAGAAAAATGCCCGCGGCTACCATAGTAGCAGCATGTATAAGAGCCGAAATAGGAGTAGGCCCCTCCATGGCATCCGGCAACCATACATGAAGGGGAAATTGTGCCGATTTAGCAACCGCACCGGCAAATAAAAGACCGGCACACAAAGTAACAAATAAAAAATTGACTTCATTATTATTATTAGAAATCAAGTTATTGAATATTTTGAATAAATCTCGAAATTCGAAACTCCCTGTTATCCAATAAAAACCTAAAATTCCCAATAATAAACCAAAATCCCCAACACGATTAGTTACAAATGCCTTTTGGCAAGCATTTGCCGCAACAGGCCGTGTGAACCAAAACCCTATTAATAGATACGAACACATTCCGACCAATTCCCAAAAAATATAAATTTGTATCAAATTAGAACTAGTAACTAATCCTAACATAGAAGTACTGAAAAAACTCATATAAGCGAAAAATCTTAAATATCCTTGATCATAAGACATATAATTATCACTATAAACAAGAACCATAATTCCAATAGTAGTGATTAATATTGACATAATAGAAGTAAGTGGGTCGATCAAGTAACCGAATTCTAAAGAAAAATCATTATTGATGGTCCAAGACCATACATATTGATAGATAGAACTGCCATAAATTTGTTGAATAGACAGATTGATCGAAAAAGTCATGACTATACTTAACAATAAAACACTTTGAAAAGCCCACATACGGCGAAGGCTTTTTGTTGCCGACGGATAAAGAATAAGTCCCACTCCTATTAACATAGGAACTGGAAGTGGAAAGAAAGGTATTATCCACGCATATTGATATGTCTGTTCCATAAAAAAAGTTTTTTATTCTTAATTAATTATTTCCGATTTACGGGATCCTACCTCCTTTCAATTTCAAAAGGAGTCAATAAAAAAAATAAAGAGATGTACTAACTTAAAGAGAATTTTCGAATTTGATATATTCTTACTTATTCTGAGTCTTTCCAAAATCCTTCAAATATTCAAATAAAGAAAGTTACAGTTGGGTAACTGATATGACCAACTTGCTCATAAAGCGAATATTTAGTTATTAACTAGGATTTTTTTTTAATACCAAAAATGAAAATTATTATTAGTATTAGATCACTTTAGATTCATAAAGTAAGGATAAAAAATTACACTAAAAAGAGTACTTTATTATGATATGAATCAATATGATTCATAGGATTAACAAAGGTAAAAGGTTGTACTAATGCAATAAGAACTCGCTTTTTAGTTAGTTTATTCCAAATCATTAATGGGTTTCATTATCAAATTTTTTGATTCTTTTCCATTTTTCTAAAAAATCTTTATAGGAAACGCTATAATATCTGACATTATTTCTAAGATTTATTAGATAAGATCTATTTTTCTATTTATTGATTATTGAAAGGAAAGGGCTTAAAAAAAAGAACTAAGATTTATTTTATCAAATCATGTATCTTTTAACAGATTAATTCATTTAATGACTAGTTTTCTTCGAATTTAAAAATGTAATTGGGAGGGGAGTAGTCTTTCCTCAAGTTTGACCAATTAATAGAAAATGAAAAAAATGACAGTTTTCTTTAGTCAATGGGAATGGGATTCTTAAAATCTTTGGTGTATTTTATTCTGTATAACTGAAAAGTCGAATACAAAAATGGACAGAGTTCTAAATAGAAGTTCTTTTTGAAATCCTCTGTTCCACTAAATTTTCTTTCTATAGTACAACAGCGAATTCTAGAGATATGGATGTGAATCATAAAGAACAACAAAGAAAGATACTAATCAATAAAACGCGTCTTTCTTACAAATATTATATGTATAATATATAGAAAAAATTTTTGTTTAAAAAAATGACATATCATGCTCTTTTTCGAGTAAGCCTGTTTAGAATTTTTGTATATCTC